ACTAATCAAAATTCAATGCGTAATTTTAGCATTCAAAAGATATTCCTGAATAATCTTCTTTTTCAGTTATTGAACCTTTTCATTTTACCAAGTTCAATGTTAGTCAGATTAGTCAACATTTATATGTTTCGATGCAACAACCAACTTTTATTTCTAACAAGTAGTTTTATTGGTTGGTTAATTGGTCACATTTTATTAATGAAATGGGTTAGATTGGTATTAGTCTGGATACAGCAAAATAATTCTATTAAATCTAATGTACTTATTCGATCTAATAAGTACATTATGTCAGAATTGAGAAATTCTATGTTTATTATTTTTTTATTTATTACCTGTTTATACTATTTAGGCAGAACACCGTCCCCTATTTTTATTAAGAAAAAGGGTGAAATTGATAACAAAATAGATGTAGAAAGAACTTCCAAAACGAGGGTAACTAAAAAAGAACAAAATAAATCCACTGAAGAATATCTTTCTCCTTCTCTTTTTTCGGAGGAAAGGGAGGAATCATACAAAATCGATGAAAAAGAAGAGAAAGATATCTTCCGATTGGAAAAACCTCTTCTAAAGATTCTTTTCGATTATAAACGATTCCATCGTCCATTGCGATATATAAAAAATGATCGATTTGAAAATGCTGTAAGAGATGAATTGTCCCAATTTTTTTTTCATACATGTCAAAGTGATGCAAAAGAAAAAATCTCTTTTACATATCCATCTAGTTTGTCAACTTTTCTTGAAATGATGCAAAGAAAGATGGCTCTCTTCACAACAGAAAAACTCTCCTATGATGAATTGGATAATCATTTGCGTTCTATTAATGAACAAAAAAGAAACAACCTAAGCAATAAATTTTTAAATAGAGCCGAAGCTCTAGATAAGGAATTTATTGCTTTCGATGTACTCGAAAAAAGGATTAGATTATGTAATGATGAAACTAAAAAAAAATACTTACCTAAAATATATGATCCCTTCTTGAACGGACCCTATCGCGGCCGAATCAAAAAAAGTTTTTCACTCTCAATCAAAAATAAAACTTACACAAAAAACTCCATTTGGATAAATAAGATTCATGGTATCCTTCTTAATATTAATACTAATTATCCAGACTTTGAACAGAAAATGGATCCATTTGATAAAAAATCATTATCAACTGAAATTCCTTTTTTTTTTAACTTGATCAGTAAATTTTCTGGAAAATCAATATCAAATTTCAATTTTAAAGGACTTTTTTTATTTCCAGAACATGAAAAGTCCGAAGATAAAAAAAAAAAAATGAAATTATTATTCGACGCAATTATAACTGATCCGAACGATAAAACAATTAGAAATAGAAAAAAATGTATTGGAATAAAAGAAACCAGTAAAAAAGTTCCTCGATGGTCATACAAATTAATTGATGAGGTAGAATACCTGGAAAGAGCTGGTAAAACAGAGGATTATGAAATTCGTTCAAGAAAAGCCAAACGTGTAGTGATTTTGACTAATGACTCAGAGAATCACGATACTTATACGTATACCAAGGATACTGATAATTCGGATGAAAAAGATGAGTTAGCTTTAATACGTTATTCACAACTACCGGATTTTCGGCGAGACATAATCAAAGGATCTAGACGTGTTCAAAGACGTAAAACTGTTACTTGGAAACTCTTTCAAGCAAGTGCGCATTCTCTTCTTTTTTTGGACAAAATTGACAAACCCTCTTTCTTTTCTTTTGATATTTTCGAGCCAATGAAATTTTTTTTTCGTTTTAAAAATGGGATGTGGAAAAATCAAAATACAGAGTTGAAAATTTCGGATTATACAGAGGAAAAGACAAAAGAAATTAAGAAAAAAGACGAAGAAAAACGTATAGAAATAGCAGAAGCTTGGGATAGCATTATATATGCTCAAGTAATAAGGGGTTTTTTATTAGTAACCCAGTCGATTATTAGAAAATATATTCTATTACCTTCATTGATAATAACTAAAAATATCGTTCGTATACTATTATTTCAATTTCCCGAATGGTCAGAGGATTTAAAGGATTGGAATAGAGAAATGTATATTAAATGTACCTATAATGCCGTTCCATTATCCGAAACAGAATTTCCAAAAAACTGGCTAACCGAGGGTATTCAAATAAAGATCCTTTTTCCTTTTCGTCTGAAACCTTGGCACAAATCTAAGCTACGATTCCCTCAAAAGGAAAAGGATCCAATGAAAAAAAAAACGAAAAAAATGGATTTTTGCTTTTTAACAGTTTTCGGAATGGAAGTGGAATTGCCCTTTTCTTCTTCTCCTCGAAACCGACTTTCTTTTTTTGATCCCATTTTTAAAGAACTTAAAAAAAAAATAAAAAATTGGAAAAAGAAATTTTTTCTAGTTCTAAAAGTTTTAAACGAAAGAACAAAATTTTTTCTAAATGTCTCAAAAGAAAAAGCACAATGGATCATCAAAAGTATTCTCAAAAAGATTTTATTTCTAAAAGAAAAAATAAAAAAACTATCACTATCAAACCTTTTAGTTATATTTGGATTAAGAAAAATATATGAATTGAATAAGATTCAAAAAGATTCAACAATCAGTAACAGTAATCCAATGATTTACGAATCAGCCATTCCAATTCAATCTATTAATTGGACAAATTATTCATTGACAGAAAAAAAAATAAAAAATCTGAATGATAGAAGAAAGACAATCATAAAACAAATAGAAAAAATTACAAAAGACAAGAAAAAGGGGTTTCTAATTTCCGAGAGAAATATTTGTTCTAAGAAAACAACTTATGATGATAAAAGATTAGAATTACAAAAAAATATTTGGCAGATATTACAAAGAAGAAATGTTCGATTAGCCCGTAAATCACATTATTTTTTAAGATTTTTCATGCAAAAAGTATACATGGATATCTTTGTATGTATCATTAATATTCCTAGGATGAATGTACAACTTTTTCTTGAATCAACAAAAAAAAAATTTAATAAATACATTGAAGAAAGAATTGATAAAAAAAATCAACGTCTAATTCACTTTATTTCTACTATAAAAAAATCAATTTGGAATATTAGTAATAGGAATTCACAGAATTTTTGTGACGTATCCTCTTTGTCACAAGCATATGTATTTTACAAATTATCACAAGCCCAAGTTATTAACTTATATAAGTATAAATTCAGATCTGTTTTTGAATATCATGGGAGACCTCTTTTTCTTAAGAATGAGATAAAGGATTATTTTTTTGGAGTACAAGGAATATTTCATTCTAAATTAAAACATAAGAACCCTCCCAATTCTGTAATGAATCAATGGACAAATTGGTTAAAAGGTCATTATCAATACGATTTATCTCAGAGTGGATGGTCTAGATTAGTCCCACAAAAATGGCGAAATAGAATGAATGAACATCATGTAGCTAAAAATAAAGATTTAACCAAATGTCATTCATATGAAAAAAACAGATTAATTCTTTACAAAAAACAAGAAGTAGGCTCATTAACAAATAAAAAAAAAAAAATAAAAAAACAATATGGGTATGATCTTTTATCATATAAATCTATTAATTATGCAGATAAGAAGGACTCATATATTTATGGATATAGATCGCCATTCCAAGCAAATAATAACCAAGCGATTTCTTATAATTACAACACATGTAAAAAAAAATTATTTGATATGACGGATGATATTCCTATCAAAAATTATATAGTAAAAGATTCTATTCTAGATATGGAAAAAAATCTGGATAGAAAGTATTTTGATTGGAGAATTCTGACTTTTTGTCTTAGAAATAAAGTGGATTTTGGGGCTTGGATCGATACCAATTATTATTTTACGTTTCATCAAGAAATCAACCCATCCAATCAAAAAAGGTTTTTTTTTGATTGGATGGGAATGAATGTAGAAATACTAAATCGTTCCATAGCGAATCGGGAATTTTTTTTCTTCTCTAAATTTTTTAGATTTTATAATGCATATACGAGTAACCCATGGATCATACCAATCAAATTACTTTTTTTCAATTTTAATGTAAATAAAAATGTTAATGAAAAGAAAAACATCACTGAAAGGAAAAAAATAGATATTTTTAGACCATCGAAAAAAAAAAAAGAAAAACGAAATCAAGGAAAAACAGAATACGCAGGCCGAGTAAATCTTGAGGAATCTCTCTCAAAGAAAGAAAAAGATGTTAAAGAAGATTATGCAGGATCGGACATGAAAAAGGGTGTAAAAGAAAAGAAATACAAGAACAACATCGAAGCAGAACTTAATTGCTTCCTAAGAAGGTATTTGCTTTTTCAATTGAACTGGTGTAATTGCTTAAATGAAAGAATAATGAATAATATCAAAGTATATTGTCTCCTGCTTAGACTGATAAATCTAAAAGAAATTGCTATAGCCTCTATTCAAAGAGGAGAACTAAGTCTAGATATTATGAAAATTCAGAATCAGACGGATTTCACTCTTACAGAATTGAATAAAAATAAAGAATTGATGAAAAAAGAAATATTGAGTATCGAACCAACTCGTCTGTTTAGAAAAAACCATGAACAATTTCTTATGTATCAAACCATAAGCCTTTCGTTGATTCATAAGAAAAAGCACCAAATTAATCAAAGATACCGAGAAAAAAAAAAAAGCTATGTTGATACGAAGAATTTTGAGAAATCCATTCCAAGAACAACAGATCAAAAGCTGACTGAAAATAAAGAAAAAAATCATTATGATTTGCTTGTTCCTGAAAATATTTTATCTGCTAGACGTCGTAGAGAATTGAGAATTCTAATTTGTTTCAATCCTAGGAATAGAAATAGTGTGCATAGAAATACGACATTTTACAACGAGAATAAAGTGAATAATTGTTGTCAAGTTTTGGCTACAAGTAAAGATCTTGATAGAGATAACAAAAAACTAATTAATTTAAAGTTATTTCTTTGGCCAAATTATCGATTAGAAGATTTAGCTTGTATGAATCGCTATTGGTTTGATACCAATAATGGCAGCCGTTTCAGTATGGTAAGGATACATATGTATCCGCGATTGAAAATTCGTCAATCTACATTTTTCTTTTTTCTATTTCCCGTAACATAATATTAATTCTTGGATTGATTAATATTAATATAATAATAATTAATTTGAAAAAAAAAATCAGGAATTCTTAAGCAAATTAAGATTATTGTATATACCAAATTGAAAATGAATGTCATTATTATTACTGATCAATAAAAATATCTAGAATCTAAAAAAAGGGGGGGAAGAGAAGCTTTCATTTTATGGTAAAAAATTCATTTATACCTGTTATTTCACAAGAAAAAAAAGAAGAAAACCCGGGATCGATTGAATTTCAAGTATTCAATTTTACCAATAAGATACGAAGACTTACTTCACATTTGGAATTGCACCGAAAAGACTATTTATCTCAAAAGGGTTTACGTAAAATTCTGGGAAAACGGCAACGACTCCTGTCTTATTTGTCAAAGAAAAATGTAATACGTTATAAAAAATTAATTAATCAGTTCGATATTCGGGAGTCACAAACTCATTAATTTGAAGAGTCATTTTGAATTATTCGATTTATTAGATCTTGAATTTTGATGAACTTATTTTTGTTTTAAGCAATTCATGGAAGAATGAATCGAGGAAAAACCTATGAATGCCCCAGCTACAAGAAAAGACCTCATGATAGTCAATATGGGGCCTCACCACCCATCAATGCATGGTGTTCTTCGACTCATTGTTACTCTAGATGGTGAGGATGTTATTGATTGTGAACCAATATTGGGTTATTTACATAGAGGGATGGAAAAAATTGCGGAAAACCGAACAATTGTACAATATCTGCCTTATGTAACACGTTGGGATTATTTAGCTACTATGTTCACAGAAGCAATAACCGTAAATGGACCGGAACAGTTAGGAAATATTCAAGTACCTAAAAGAGCCAGCTATATTCGAGTAATTATGTTGGAGTTGAGTCGTATAGCTTCTCACCTACTATGGCTGGGACCTTTCATGGCAGATATTGGTGCACAAACCCCTTTCTTCTATATTTTCAGAGAAAGAGAATTAATATATGATCTATTCGAAGCTGCCACAGGTATGAGAATGATGCATAATTATTTTCGTATCGGAGGGGTAGCGGCTGATCTACCTCATGGCTGGATAGATAAATGTTTGGATTTCTGCGATTATTTTTTAACAGGGGTTGTTGAATATCAAAAACTTATTACGCGAAATCCTATTTTTTTAGAACGGGTTGAGGGAGTAGGCATTGTTGGTGGAGAGGAAGTAATAAATTGGGGTTTATCAGGACCAATGCTTCGGGCTTCCGGAATACAATGGGATCTACGTAAAGTTGATCATTATGAGTGTTACGAGGAATTTGATTGGGAAGTTCAATGGCAAAAAGAAGGAGATTCATTAGCTCGTTATTTAGTACGAATTGGTGAAATGGTGGAATCCATAAAAATTATTCAACAGGCTCTGGAAGGAATTCCGGGGGGGCCATATGAGAATTTAGAAATCCGCTGCTTTGATAGAGAAAAGGATCCCGAATGGAATGATTTTGAATATCGATTCATTAGTAAAAAGCCGTCTCCAACTTTTGAATTACCGAAACAAGAACTTTATGTGAGAGTTGAAGCCCCAAAGGGAGAATTAGGAATTTTTCTAATAGGGGATCAAAATGGTTTTCCTTGGAGATGGAAAATTCGTCCCCCGGGTTTTATCAATTTGCAAATTCTTCCTCAGTTAGTTAAAAGAATGAAATTGGCTGATATTATGACAATACTAGGTAGCATAGATATCATTATGGGAGAAGTTGATCGTTGAAATGATAATTGATACAACAGAAGTACAAGATATCAATTCTTTTTCCAGATTGGAATCCTTAAAAGAGGTCTATGGAATTATATGGGTACTTGTCCCCATTTTTACTCTTGTATTGGGAATCATAATAGGTGTACTAGTGATTGTATGGTTAGAAAGAGAAATATCCGCAGGGATACAACAGCGTATTGGACCTGAATACGCCGGTCCTTTGGGCGTTCTTCAAGCTCTAGCAGACGGAACAAAACTACTTTTCAAAGAGAATCTTATTCCATCTAGGGGGGATATTCATTTATTCAGTATTGGACCATCTATATCAGTCATATCAATTCTAGTAAGCTATTCAGTAATTCCTTTTGGCTATAACTTTGTTTTAGCTGATCTCAATATCGGTGTTTTTTTATGGATTGCTATTTCGAGTATTGCTCCCATTGGACTTCTTATGTCAGGATATGGGTCAAATAATAAATATTCCTTTTTGGGTGGTCTACGGGCTGCTGCTCAATCGATTAGTTATGAAATACCATTAACTCTATGTGTGTTATCAATATCTCTACGTGTGATTCGTTGAGACAGAAACTTTTCCACGCTCCTTTCTTTTCGTCTTTATTTCTTTTCTTCTTTATAGGAAAGGGGTAGACAAAATTGAATAGATATCCTGATTTTCATTATTTTTATTTGGAATTCGGATTGATGAACTAAATCAGATAGTTATATGAGTGAAATAAAACAGCTTCTATTTTATATATTTATATCAATTATAATATAAATTCTAAATAATATAATTATATAAAAAATAAAATTAAAATATTTAATATAGAATTTTAATATACTATGATTTGAATCCGCAGTAAAAATATTGAGTCTCATTTTCTATGTATAAGAATTAAGTGGAAAAAAAATTATAAGCGGAAGAAAGCGTTTACCCCAAAATTGGTTGATTAATCATCCTGTCTTGAAGCGGGCTCAAAAGACCAACCTTATTGAGTTTTCACTACCGTTTGTATGAATTACCATACATGTATTACCATAAAGGAAAAGGGGGGTTGATAAAAAAATGAGTGGATGGTTAGAAACACCAAGATACACAAAGGATTAGTAATAGAGATTATGTAAATTCTCCAAAAGAGCATTTCTGCATAATATAAAAAGAATACTAATTGGGGCTTTAAGTTGGTAGAAATAATCAGGCAGTACTCCCCACAATTCCAATCCAGAGTATGCTCCTATCCACTGATTAAACAAATGACTATCAGAAACGAAATAATCCTTTCATTTTTTTAAGTCCCCTTTTGTTTTGCATATAAAAAAAAAGAAGAATAGGAACGAAAAAAAGAAAGAATAATATAATACAATTAAAATAAAAAAAAAAAAGAGGGATCCCTTTTGATTCTTTCTTATATCCATATTCATGGAGATACAATTTATGTCATAATTCATAAACTAGTGTCTAATTTTTTTACGTAATCGAAAACGATGGCTTATTGATAATTCTAAAGGAGTATTTTATTGAAGAATTTAATTATTACTCAACAAATTCAAATTTTTAAGGGATGAGATCAATTCTGAAGTACCTTTTTTGTATTTATTATTATAACAGACAGAATTCAATTGGTCTAATTCAGGACCATCCAATAGATTTGAATCCTATCTATCCTAGGGATATATCAAGATAAATAACCGGACCGGTCCTTAGATTTATTTATGGCCTTCGAGGAGCCGTATGAGGTGAAAATCTCATGTACGGTTCTGTAATAGCGATGGGAACAGTAATGTTATCACCGACTAGGATTATCTAACAGTTTAAGTACAGTTGATATAGTTGACGCGCAATCAAAATATGGTTTTTGGGGATGGAATTTGTGGCGTCAACCTATGGGTTTTATCGTTTTTCTAATTTCTTCCCTAGCAGAATGTGAAAGATTACCTTTTGATTTACCAGAAGCAGAAGAAGAATTAGTAGCAGGTTATCAAACCGAATATTCGGGTATAAAATTTGGTTTATTTTACGTTGCTTCCTATTTAAACTTATTAGTTTCTTCATTATTTGTAACAGTTCTTTACTTGGGCGGTTGGAATATATCTATTCCTTACATATTCGTTTCTGAGCTTTTTGAAATAAATAAAACATATGGAGTTTTTGGAACTACAATTGGTATCTTTATTACATTAGCTAAAACTTATTTGTTCTTGTTCGTTTCTATCACAACAAGATGGACTTTGCCTAGGCTAAGAATGGATCAATTATTAAATCTTGGATGGAAATTTCTTTTACCTATTTCTCTCGGTAATCTATTATTAACAACTTCGTTTCGACTGTTTTCACTGTAAAAGATTGATATTCTATATTCATAACTTGTCTCAAACAAGAGAAAGAAACAAAATAAAAATATTCATAGATATTCACGCTATGTTCCTTATGGTAACTGGGTTCATGAATTATGGTCAACAAACAGTACGAGCCGCAAGGTACATTGGTCAAAGTTTCATGATTACCTTATCCCACGCAAATCGTTTACCGGTAACTATTCAATATCCTTATGAAAAATTAATCACATCGGAACGTTTCCGCGGTCGAATCCATTTTGAATTTGATAAATGCATTGCTTGTGAAGTATGTGTTCGTGTATGTCCTATAGATCTACCCGTTGTTGATTGGAAACTGGAAACTGATATTCGAAAGAAACGATTGCTTAATTACAGTATTGATTTCGGGATCTGTATATTTTGTGGTAACTGCGTTGAGTATTGTCCAACAAATTGTTTATCAATGACTGAAGAATATGAACTTTCGACTTATGATCGTCACGAATTGAATTATAATCAAATTGCTTTGGGCCGTTTACCAATGTCAGTAATTGACGATTATACAATTCGAACAATTCAATTCAAATAAAATTCTTTTTTTATTTAAATATATTATTAATCTATTATTCAAAAAAATATATATTAAAATAGATTATATAGATTATTTATATCAAGTTTCTATATTTATATTCTATTTTTTTATATTTATTTTATATTAATTATATTAAAATATTCTATATAATATTAATAATATATAGTATGGTTTCATAGTATAGTTTAATATAGTTTCGAACTACTCTTTCGTATAAAGAATGAGATTAGTCCTATAACTGTACCTACATCAATCCACACTCTTTAGGATTTAATTCAATTAGGAATTTAGTATATAATATTTTTTCCTGGTCGTATCAATAAGGTCATGAAATTTCGATTTATTTATCTTTTATTTTACATCTAATGGATTTACCTGAACCGATACATGATTTTCTTTTAATCTTTCTGGGATCTGGTCTTGTATTAGGAAGTCTAGGAGTAGTATTATTTACCAACCCAATTTTTTCTGCCTTTTCGTTGGGACTGGTTCTTGTTTGTATATCTTTATTCTATATTTTATCAAACTCCCATTTTGTAGCTGCAGCACAGCTACTTATTTACGTGGGAGCTATAAACGTTTTAATCATATTTGCTGTGATGTTCATAAATGGTTCAGAATATTACCAAGATTTTCATCTTTGGACCGTTGGGGATGGAGTTACTTTGATGGTTTGTACAAGTATTTTTGTTTCACTAATAACTACTATTCCAGATACATCATGGTACGGGATTATTTGGACTACAAGATCAAATCAGATTATCGAGCAAGATTTGATAAATAATAGTCAACAAATTGGAATTCATTTATCAACAGATTTTTTTCTTCCATTTGAACTCATTTCAATAATTCTTTTAGCTGCTTTGATAGGTGCAATTGTCGTGGCTCGCCAGTAAGAATAGAACTAGTAATTTCAATCTAAATTCCATTTTGTTCTATTTTATCTCCATTTCCTTTTAATTTTATATGTGAATGGGAAAGTGAAAGATTGTTTATGTTTAAAATCAATTTTTTATTCGATTTATTACCAATATATTCTTTTGGTCCGTACTTGTTATATTCTCTAGTCAATCGAATCTGTTGAATTGTTGTTCATATTGAAATGAATCGAAATTGATAAGGAGTTGGTCAATGATGCTCGAACATGTACTCGTTTTGAGTGCCTATTTATTTTCTATCGGTATCTATGGATTGATCACGAGCCGAAATATGGTTAGAGCCCTTATGTGTCTTGAACTTATACTGAATGCGGTTAATATCAATTTCGTAACTTTTTCTGATTTTTTTGATAGTCGCCAGTTAAAAGGAAATATTTTTTCAATTTTTGTTATAGCTATCGCAGCCGCTGAAGCAGCTATTGGACCGGCTATTGTTTCGTCAATTTATCGTAACAGAAAATCAACTCGTATCAATCAATCGAATTTGTTGAATAAATAGTATTAATCAGAAAAATTAGAATTTAGAATATTGAAATTCTAATATTTATCAATTCCAATTCGCATGTATGATACACAACGTATGATCATGTTTGCGAAAACGTAAGAAATCAAAGTATCTTGGCCCTCTCTTATGAATTGATCCAGAGGTAGATTGATTAGAAAAATTCTGGCAAATCATTGATTCGTCTGGTGTTGAAATATATGATTTATTTACAAGTTTACTAGATCGAAAATTGCTGATGTTCAAAAATTAATAGATCCAATGTCACATTCAGTAAAGATTTATGATACATGTATAGGATGTACTCAATGTGTCCGAGCCTGCCCCACAGATGTATTAGAAATGATACCTTGGGACGGATGTAAAGCTAAGCAAATTGCTTCTGCTCCAAGAACAGAGGACTGTGTTGGTTGTAAGAGGTGTGAATCCGCCTGTCCGACGGATTTCTTGAGTGTTCGAGTTTATTTATGGCATGAAACAACTCGAAGCATGGGTCTAGCTTATTGATACGTTTCAAAAAACCACACACGAATACCATTTTTTTACTGACAAAAACCCGTGCTCAAAATAGAAAAAAATCTTTTCTATTTTGAGCACGGGTTTTTCTGGCCCAAGTGTATCTTATTTTTACCACGAATTTTTTTCCTTGGTTAACAATAGTTGTAGTTTTGCCAATATCCGCGGGTTTCTTAATCTTCTTATTTCCCCATAGAGGAAATAAGGTAATTAAGTGGTATACTATTTGTATATGCTTGATGAATCTCCTTCTAACAACCTATGCATTCTGTTATCATTTCCAATTGGACGATCCATTAATCCAATTGACGGAGAATTCTAAATGGATCAATTTTTTTGATTTTTATTGGAGATTCGGAATAGATGGACTCTCTATAGGACCTATTTTACTGACGGGATTTATCACCACTTTAGCTACTTTAGCGGCTCAACCGGTTACTCGGGAATCCCGATTATTCCATTTCCTGATGTTAGCAATGTATAGCGGTCAAATAGGACCATTTTCTTCTCGAGACATTTTACTTTTTTTCATCATGTGGGAATTAGAATTAATTCCTGTTTATCTACTTTTATCCATGTGGGGGGGAAAGAAACGTTTGTATTCAGCTACAAAGTTTATTTTGTATACTGCAGGAAGTTCCATTTTTTTATTAATAGGAGTTCTCGGTATCGGTTTATATGGTTCCAATGAACCAACATTAAATTTTGAAACATCAGCTAATCAGTCGTATCCTGTGGCACTGGAAATAATATTCTATATTGGATTTCTTATTGCTTTTGCTGTCAAATCGCCGATTATACCCTTACATACATGGTTACCAGACACCCACGGAGA